CTTCGTTCGGACCGAAGAAGCAATGTCACTCGATCATTATCAAACTGACTGCCAGCTTTTTCGGTCCGAGAGGATAGAGTGCCCTCTCCTTCGAAGACTTCTAATAGGCCACGAACTAGAGCAGAATCAGTCTCAACCAAATACAAATAAGAAGTGATCCCATTTTTTTCATCGGGTCCGGGTAGAGACCAAAGATCATGAGCGACCGATCCGGCAGAACAACTCAAAAGATAAAGAAGTATCGTTAATCTTTTCATGCTCGTTGCAAGCTCGAAGTACCAGGTGTACAAATCAGAACCCCCTTCCTTAGGGAATCTCTTCTTCAGATAGATAGATATAGGATCTATGGAGCCATTACTTAGAAGTACATTTTGTGCAACAGCCCTTCCTATCTGATAGAAAAGGATCCCATGATCCTGAACCGGTCTTACCTTCGCTCGCAAATTCCAAGTTTGTCTATGAAGAGCGGATCGAATTGTATGAGTGTCTATAATGGATTTCTTCTGTGCAATACTAATGGATAGGGCCTCATTGGTAAGTGCTACAAGATCTCGTACACTGGAACCCATGGTTATGGACCCGAATCCATTAGGATGGGACAGTTTCTTTTCCAAGTGAAATCCCCTAGTATAGGAAAGAGTGAAAAAGTGCTTTCGTTGTTGTGGAATAAGAAGCCTTCGTAGCTTAAGGCATGTATTTAATTTATTCGGAGCTATTAGAGCGGGATCTACTTTTTTTGGAATATGAGTCGAAGCAATAACAAGGATATTGCTAGTGGAGCATCTTTCACAATCCCTGGAGAGAGAGTTCACTAATAGACCGAGGGATAAGTCATTCGACGCACGCACAGACAGATCATGAATGTTTGGAATCCATAATATGCAAGGGGACATTGCTTTTGCGACTTCGAATGGAAGGAGGATACTAAATCGCTCTAGTAGTCGTTCATCCCTATCCAGAGTTAGCTCATTTAGCAGCTCTATATCATCTATATCAAGGTCATCATCGCTATCGCTATCGTCACTCTCATCAATAGCAATAGCGTCACTCTCATCAATATCAATAGCGTAACTATCATCACTATCACTAGAATCATAAAAAAGATCCTCAACGTCACTATCACTATCATAAGGATCGATCTGATAAAAAAGGTCATCCAGGAACTTGTTCGGAACTACCGTAATGAAAGGAACAGAGGAGTTTGTCGCGAGGGATTTGACCAAATAGGATCGTCCAGTTCCTATCGAACCTATCACTAAAATACCCCTAGAGGGGGATAGGGCTAAGCGGAGCGAAAAGGGTTGTCCATGAAATCGTAAATTAGCCCCACACGAATAAGTGATTGTCTGAAAATGAGCAAGGAATATCCGTCTTTCGGCTAAACAGGATCTATTGAACTCATAATTCATTAGATCCTTTTGATGAATGTCAACTACGTATCGTAAATAAATTGATCCCAGTTGTTCAACCATTTGATAACTAGAGTCATTCTTTGATAAACCATCACTATGAGTCAGACTCAATAGCATTTGATCCATCCTTTTTTCTGTCGTTAAGGTGCAGAACTGAACCAAGAATTCTCTTTCTTCATCCTCAATCAACTCACTGTTCGTGACCCAGGATTCTATTTGATCATCAATCCACTCAACGTTCACGTTTTTTCTTAGCAATGAATAGATCTCTTTACTTGTACGACTTAGATGTCTCGTATTTCTCAAAAAAGTGATTCGATTGAAGGGATTTGGTATGATCCTTAGGAAATCCATGATACCAACGAGATTGCTATTCCAAAATTTCTTCTTAGAACCTATGGATTTGAACCCATAAGTGGGACCGCCACCGAATAGCATGTTAAAAGCAGAACCCCATATTGCTTCTAGAAAATAGACGAATTGTTCCAGAGCAACTAGAAAGAGATTCTTTAACCAGAAAGAATTTTGCTCAGATATAGGATACCTATCCAGAAGTTGTCGCAACTCAATCATGTATGATGGAATCATCAAAGATTTGATCTTTTTGAAATCCGTCTGTAACTCACTAGAGGCTCGGGAAACAAAGAGAAGATGTGTATTCACGAGATATACAGCAACAAGAAGAACAAAAAGGATGAAGAACTCCCGAGCATTTGATGATCTCAGCCATAAGGGTGACTCATTATTTCGATGAATTATTTCTGCGGACCGAAGACGAATCTGTAAACAATGACTCCAAATCTCACTGAGATTCCATTTTGAAAGAATCGCCCACAATTTTGTCTGAAGAATCCACCATGATGTCTCCAGAATATCCTGAAAAAAAGATAGGTGACTGCACAATAGGTTTGAAAAAGGATCTAAAAGGGCGAATTTGAGATATTTGAACCCTGTCAAAGTAAAGAACCACGGTATATATGGTTGGAACAGATGCCATTTTGAGAGATTTGAAAAAGCACGCTCTCGTTGAAGGGTTCTATCCATCTCCCGTTTCTTAACCCTAAAACTCCGTTTTTTCCTCTTTTTGGATTTCTCAGCCCAGGAAGTGTGAATCAAACCCATGTTTGAATTGAAATTGAGATACTGCTTCCCTTCGGAATCAGATAGATTCATATCTGAAAGAGGTGGACAATCCGTTCTTTCAAAATGGACTATTTGTCCCTCTGTTAGAGGTGTTCCAGAAATGTCTGCGATCGAATAAATAGCTCTACCAACGAATGGATCGGATCGAATTGGACAATGGAAAGATTTGTACAAGTTAGACGTTTCGTCACCACTTTGTGGCAAATCCTTAGGTATGAATATCTTAGATCCCTGTGACTCGATTGGTGAAATTGTATCTCGCTCCAAAAAAACATGTTTTTTTTTATCGACGCACAAAGAAAATCTTTTGTTGCGAATGAACAAGATAGTGAGGAATTGTCCATACGTAAGGTCCGAATTCTTGAAAAGGGCCTTTTCCACAGAAAAAGGGAATTTTTTGTTACAATAGAACCAGAAGTGATGTGGATTATTCAAGAATCGAAGTCGATTGGCTTTAGAAAAAGAAGATATCAAGGAACTTCGATGAAATGGTTTCACGGGATTCAGCCAATTGTCTCGATCGTGGGATATCATTGAGAAATAGGAATCCGTGTTATCCAAATTGTTCCTGCAATTCTTTCGAGTAGGGAATGAGTCAATCATCCATTTTGTCTTATTGAACAAAAAGGGTGATATTGTGCCTCCTGAGAATTTTGATTTTTTGGAAGGATCATGATCATCCAAGCAGAGTTGATCATTCGGCCCTTTCAATTCATAGATAGAGATGGGGATCTCAGACCTAGGAATAGGGGGACTTCCGATACTCAAAAAGAAAAAAGGAAGTGACTTCGACCAAAAAGACAAAAAGAGAAGTGACTTCGACAAAAAGAAGAGAAGTGACTTCGACCAAAAGGGAAGTGAATTCGACAAAAATAAAGATGCCTTTGACAAAAGGAAACGAGGTGACTTCCTCAAAAAGGGATATGACTTCGACAGTTTGACCATAAACTCGGCCCAATCAATCCAATATTGAGTCGGATTCATACGGAATCGATTCAGATGACTACAGAATAGATTCAGATGACTACAGAATCGATTCAGATGAATACGGAATCGATTCAGATGAATACGAAATCGATTCAGATGAATACGGAATCGATTCAGATGAATACGGAATCGATTCAGATGAATACGGAATCGATTCAGAGGAATCCAGAATCGATCTCGATTCAGAGAAATACGGACTCGATTCAGATGAATACGGAATCGATTCAGATGAATACGGAATCGAGATCGATGAATACGGAATCGATTCAGATGAATACGGAATCGATAGCGAGATCGATGAATCCGTAAGCGATCTAGATGATGATGATATCGATCGAACACTACTTGAAATTGAAAACGCCTCTTCGCCTCAGAAAAAGAAAAAAATCCCCTTTTATAGACCCGATCCGGCTTGGTGATTGATAGAATGAGTAGATCCGCTATTTTTAAAAATCTCTCTTCTGATTCAAAATCGTGGTGTAACGTGTACCCCACCCTGCTCCGGTCATGGAATAGATGAAAGAAATCCAAAAATGGATTTTGGGTCAAGAATGAAATCTTATTGGAATTGTCCAGATCCGGTTCATCCTTCGGAACCATTTCACACCCCGGATCTGATGAAAGAGGATGAATTGAGATGGTCTTTTGTAAATACGGAATGATCTTGAATAGATCCACTATTTCTTTCTTTTCCGATCGCCTGGAAGAGACAAAAGAAACCTCGTGTTGTTTCTTCAACAATTTAGGATCGGACCTCTCAGTAAGATTCGAACCCAGATGAAGTTCGGACCATCGGTCAGAGAAAAAAGAACGAATTGATCTTGTAGGATTCCCAAGAAATTCTTGGATTTCGTCCGGAAGCAGATGACGAATCATCTGCTTCTCACGTTCCGCGAATAGCCGCGACATTGAGGAATCTCCAGAAAGACTTTTCGGGAATCGGTCTGATTCTAGCTCGGTTCGTTCCGTTTGAAGAACGGAAGGATCCCAATCCAAAAGAATCGATCTTTCTTTGAGTTGTTGAATCTCTCTTTGATTAATCAATGTGTGAGATTCCGAATCCTCATTACTAATGGAATCGAAAGCATCTCTGGATTGATCAGAAGATCCTTTCAATTGGCTAGAATCCGTTACTTGAACGAAACTAGATCTTGTGAAATCAGAGTGAATATTTGACGATACATTCCCTACCTTGCTAAAAAACCGATCCTTGTTTCCCAACCACCCATTGTCTAACCAAATCCAATTCTCTCTCGATACCTTCCTCAAAAAATACGATCCCTGTTGTTTGAAGAAACCCTCCCCTTCCATTGGTCTTTTTTCACGAAAAGCAGGCATGAGATAACAAATCCAGTGTTTTACTAAGATTTCGAATAGCTGTCCCGAATTCAAGTTGATTCTGTTTCCCTTCTTCCTCGGAGAAAAGCCATCCAACCAGTCCCAATCGTGGTCTCTGCCGATCGGATCATCCGTCGTATAGGATACAAAAAGAAACTCCAGATATTGGATATCTTTCTCTTTGAATGAGATCTCAATTCCAGCTACGGTGTCTTTCGATATCTTCCAACTAGAATCCCTCTTTTTTCCGATCCCGTTCCTCCACCACCGCGAACCCCAGTTCGATTCAGGCATGATCCACTTTTGAGTTATTGGGAGAACCCAAGGCCTCCCTTGCGGATCCATGAAACAACTCTCAGAGATCTTTTTCCCTTTTGGAAGAGACAGAAGCGAAACAACCAACTTATGGGAAGACCGAAACAATGTATCATTTCTGGGTCCAATGGAATTCATAGGTAGAGGAAGAAGCCCCCTCAAATAGAGATTTTTTCTTTCGACCATAGTTTGATGGTGCATACGAGATATAAGGACCGCTCCTAGAATCAGTACTACACCCTTAACCAGTACTGTAACTTTGCTCGTGAAAGATCGGTTGCTTGTTGAACCCGAAAGGAGGATACTCCAAATTCGGGGGTCAAAAAGTTTCAGAAAACCTTCTTGGTGGAAAAAAAGGTAAATGAAAGATCCCACTAAATCGAATTTGGTCCATGAATCTAACAACGAGTCAAAATTCTTAATTTCTCTCAATATCTCTCTCAATTCGAAGATCCATAATTGGACTTCATAGCCTCTCGGCGGTTTGGTTCGCATAGTTAGGTATGGTGGGGTTGGAAATGATTTATTCACGATGTATGATGATCCAAGCATCCATGGCTGAATGGTTAAAGCGCCCAACTCATAATTGGCGAATTCGTAGGTTCAATTCCTACTGGATGCACACCAATGAGATGGGAGCGTTTCATAAGTTCAGTCGAGTGGAACTGGCTCTGTATCATCATCATCAGAGAAATAAATCGTATTTTATATGTTTATTTATATAGATAAATAGATAGCTGGGTTTTCTTGTTTTCCGAATTCTTTCGATCTTCTATTTCTATAGAGTTCGATTTCGATAGAGTTCTCTATGAGATTCGTTTGATTCTGTAGATTCGAATTCAAATCTTACTAGAGAACGAATTGGTGTGGTATATTCATACTATAACATATGAATAGTAAGAGCTCGAATTCTTATCAATACTGGAACTTATAGGAAAGAAAGTGGATTTATGGATGGAATCAAATATGCCGTATTTACAGAAAAAAGTGTTAGGCTATTGGTGGGGAAGAATCAATATACTTCTAATGTCGAAGCAGGATCAACTCGGACAGAAATAAAGCATTGGGTTGAACTCTTCTTTGGGGTTAAGGTAATAGCGATGAATAGTCATCGGCTCCCGGGAAAGGGTCGAAGAATGGGCCCTATTAGGGGACATACAATGCATTACAGACGTATGATCATTACGCTTCAACCGGGTTATTCTATTCCATCTCTTTTATAAAAAGAAAAGAGCTTCAATCAAAATCCTGAATAATACGGTGATACATTTATACAAAACTTCTACCCCGAGCACACGCAATGGGGTCGCAGACAGTCGAGTGAAATCCAATCCACGAAAGAGTTTGATCTCTGGACAGCGTCATTGTGGGAAAGGGAGGAATGCCAGAGGAATCATTACCGCAAGGCATAGAGGGGGAGGTCATAAGCGTCTATACCGTACAATCGATTTTCGACGGAATGAAAAAGACATATCTGGGAGAATCGTAACCATAGAATACGACCCTAATCGAAATGCACACATTTGTCTCATACACTATGGGGATGGTGAGAAGAGATATATTTTACATCCCAGAGGGGCGAGAATTGGAGATACCATTCTTTCGGGTACAGACGTTCCTATCTCACTGGGAAATGCCCTACCTTTGAGTGCGGTTTGAACCATGGCTTTACGTAATTGGAAATAACCAATCAGGTTTACAAGGAAACCTAGAAATCAATCACGGATCCTATTTGAATGCCTCTACGGCAGAGACCTCAACAGAAAACTGAAGAGTAACAGCAGCAAGTGATTGAGTTTAGTAGTTCCTCATATAAAATTATTGACTCTCGAGATATCGTAATATGGAGAAGACAAAATTGTTTGAAGCACCAACAGAACCAGAATCGCCCTTAATGTTTCAAAGAGAAGAATAGAGATTATACACATTTCATTTGATGGTCAAAGGCGAATTGAAAGCTAAGCAGTGGTAATTCTACCCCCCGGGGAAAAAGAGAGATGTCTCCTACGTTACCCCTAATATTATATTTGGAAGTATTGACGTAATTTCATAGAGTCATTCGGTCTGAATGCTACCTGAAGAACATAAGCCAGATGACGGAACGGAGAGACCGAGAATGTAGAATATCATCACATGAGGGATTCGGCATATTTGGATGCCTATCTATCCACTCATGGGATACTTCATCATACGATTCAGATAGGATCTATCTGTCTAGATATCCCCCTATACATTCAGAAAGCCGTATGCTTTGGAAAAAAGCTTGTACAGTTTGGGAAGAGATTTTGATTGATCAAAAAGACGAATCTACTTCAACCGATATGCCCTTAGGCACGGCCATACATAACATAGAAATCACACTTGGAAAAGGTGGACAGTTGACTAGAGCAGCGGGGGCTGTAGCAAAACTGATTGCAAAAGAAGGTAAATCGGCCACATTAAGATTACCATCCGGGGAGGTCCGTTTGATATCCAAAAACTGCTCAGCAACAGTCGGGCAAGTGGGTAATATTGGAGTGAGACAGAAAAGTTTGATGCGTAGAGCCGGATCTAAGCGTTGGCTAGGGAAGCGTCCTGTAGTCAGAGGAGTAGTTATGAACCCTGTAGACCATCCCCATGGGGGTGGTGAAGGAAAGGCCCCCATTGGTAGACAACACCCCACAACCCCTTGGGGGTATCCTGCACTTGGAAGAAGAAGTAGAAAACGGAATAAATATAGCGATAGTTTTATTCTTCGTCGACGTACTAAATAGGAAAATCTTGAACATCAAATATGTTTCTTCGTCATTATAAAAGAAAAAGATAGGAGTCAGTAGCTGTGCCACGTTCAAAAAAAAAAAATCCTTTTGTTGCAAATCATTTATTAAGAAAAATTGAGAAACTCAACATCAAGGGGGAAAAAGAAATAATAATAACTTGGTCCCGGGCATCTACCATTATACCCACAATGATCGGACATACAATCGCCATTCATAATGGAAAGGAGCATTTGCCTGTTTATATAACAGAGCGTATGATAGGTCAAAAATTGGGAGAATTTGCACCTACTCTTAATTTCCGAGAACATACGAGAAACGATAACAAATCTCGTCGTTAATCTGAATTAATAAAGTGAATAGTAGGTGCTTATCGTTCATTCGTGGGAGGTAAAGTATTCGACAATAGGAATATAAGGAACAAGGGAATAGGAATATTAGGAAAAAG